GAAAATTCATTATTTATGGTCCAAGACCATACATTTTGATGAATAGAACTTAGAAAAATTTGTTGAATAAATAGATAGAGTGAAAAGATCATAACTATACTTAACAAAAAAATACTCAGAAAAGTCCACATACGCCGAAGGTTTTTTGTTGCTGTCGGAAAAAGTAGAAGTCCAACTCCTAGTAAAATAGGTACTGGAAGTGGAATGAAAGGGATGATCCATGAATATTGATATGTATGTTCCATAAAATAAAAAACCCTTTTTATTTTATTCTTTAATTTTTTATTTCTTATTCACTGGTTTGTATATATATATTTTTTTTTTCAAAAGGGACAATAAAAAAGCACGCGATTTCAAACCGAAATATAAATTTTTTGAATTAGTATAATCCTTCATAAATCTTTGAAAAGAAATATATATTCAAATCAAAAAATTCGAAGTGATTAAATAATATTACTGAGCTATTGCCAAAAAAAATAATTTGTCTTTTTTTATTACTACTAAATAAAATTGTGATTTTATACAGATACAGAAAAAGTTAATTTTAATTCCGTATTACAATAATTTATATACATATATTAAGAATAGAACAAAGATTTACACGACAAAAAAATATTTAATATTAATTATATAAGATATAAGAAAAAACTTTACATAAAAAATTATTGGAGTTTGATAATTTAGAATTATTAAGGAATTAATTTTAATTTTGGAATTTATTGACTGTCTTCCAGTACACTAAGTGATCTTTTTTTTTTTACATATGAAATGAAGAAACTTCAGAATTTTATTGATAATATAATCTATTTATTGATAATATCATCTATCAGTAGAGATTAATTAAATGAGCACTCTCGTACGGATTTCAAATGTTAAATAAAATAAAATTTTAATAACCAAAATTTATAAAAAAAGTAAAAAACCGTTGGGTTTTAAACTTTTGAATGTTTTTTTGTTTTTAAAATAATATATAATAAAATTTTAAAGAAAAAACTCAATATGGAGTACGAAAGAATAGCATAATAAATGTCTTTGACATCCAATTATACCACTGAAAAACTTTTTTTTCATTTTTGAATGGCAGTTCCAAAAAAGCGTACTTCTATCTCGAAAAAGCGTATTCGTAAAAAAATTTGGAAAAGGAAGGGATATTGGACATCGTTGAAAGCTTTTTCGTTAGGTAAATCACTTTCTACAGGTAATTCAAAAAGTTTTTTTGTACAACAAAATAAATAAAAAACACTATAATAATTAGAATTATCCCAACAAAAAAACTAAATTTTTAGAAAAAAAGAAATTCGGAACCAAAAGAGGAAAAAAAGACAATATATAGATAAAAAGAAAGGTTAACTTTTATTTTTTAATTTCCAAACAAGGGATTCTTTTTTTCCCCATCACTAACTTGATGCAATAAAAAAAAAAAAAAGATCTTGTATTTCCTCTTAACGAGTAAATACAAGATCTTTAAGCGAAATCAATAGGTTCTTAAAATTAATTCTAAGTGAAAAACTTTTAACTTTATACCTTTAGGAATTATTATTTATCTGAATTGTTATATTCTTTACTTGGAATCAAATTGATAAAAGCATCTATCCACAACAAGTGAATATTAGATAATAATAAAAAATAATATATTATTTCTAAGTGATCAAAAAATCTTATGGCTGTACTGTTTGTACAATATAAAAAGATGTAGCAAAACAGATGGTTTGATAATTTTTTTTTTCTTGAACAATTAGGCAAATCTTATTTTATTTAAAATTTCTAAGGATTTTGGCGAAGTTTTAATTTGTAGAAAAAGCTTTTTTTATTGTATTCTAAAAAAAAAAGAAAGTACAAAAAGTTACTTTTAAAAAATTAAACTAACTCAGGTAAAAAAAGATCTTAATTGAATTAAAACCCCAAAAACCTATTTAAACAGGTTTTTTTTCATGAAATCAATTGTAAATTCCATTGAATTGGCCTCTTTATTTATATTTTAATCTAGCCGATTGAATAAAAACTTGTTAGTATTGTTTTGAACAAGTTGCCGCTATGGTGAAATTGGTAGACACGCTGCTCTTAGGAAGCAGTGCTATAGCATCTCGGTTCGAGTCCGAGTAGCGGCATAAGATCTTATAAAATAGATATTATATTCTAAGTTTTATAATAAAACTAATACCCGACTTTTTTCGAAAATCGGGTAAAACCTAGTATTAATTTTTAACAAATTTTTTATGATTTTTTCAATTTTAGAGCATATATTAACTCATATATCTTTTTCGGTCGTTTCTATTGTACTGACTATTTATTTTTTAACTTTATTAGTTAATTTAGATGAAATCATAGGATTTTTTGATTCATCAGATAAAGGAATCGTAATTACGTTTTTTGGTATAACAGGATTATTATTCACTCGTTGGATTTATTCAGGACATTTTCCATTAAGTAATTTATATGAATCATTAATTTTTCTTTCATGGGCTTTTTCAATTATTCATATTGTTTCCTATTTTAATAAAAAACAAAAAAATCACCTAAACGCAATAACTGCGCCAAGTGCTATTTTTATTCAGGGTTTTGCTACTTCAGGTCTTTTAAACAAAATACCTCAGTCTGCAATATTAGTACCAGCTCTCCAGTCCCAGTGGTTAATGATGCACGTAAGTATGATGATATTAGGCTATGGCGCTCTGTTATGCGGATCATTATTATCCATAGCTCTTCTAGTCATTACATTTCGCAAAGTTGGCCCTACTTTTTGGAAAAAGAATATAAAAGAAAATAATTTCTTAAATGAATTATTTTCTTTTGATGTACTTTACGACATAAATGAAAGAAATTCTATTTTACTACAACAAAACATTAATTTTAGTTTTTCTCGAAATTATTATAGGTATCAATTGATTGAACAATTAGATTATTGGAGTTTTCGTATTATTAGTCTTGGATTTATTTTTTTAACCGTCGGCATTCTTTCAGGAGCTGTATGGGCTAATGAGACGTGGGGTTCATATTGGAATTGGGATCCAAAAGAAACTTGGGCGTTTATTACTTGGACCATATTCGCAATTTATTTACATATTAAAACAAATAGGAATGTTAGGGGTATAAATTCTGCAATTGTGGCTTCTATAGGCTTTCTTTTAATTTGGATATGCTATTTTGGCGTCAATCTTTTAGGAATTGGTTTACATAGTTATGGTTCATTTACATCGAATTAAATAAAACATTATCCAAAAAATAAAGGAATCCAAATAAAAAGAATAGCATCTATATATAACTTCATATAAGTTAAGAAATATAATTTAGTTTTAGTAGTAAATAATCAAGAACCTTTTGAATCAAGTAGTACAATGATTCAAAAGGTTCTCACAATACAAAGACCAAAGACTTCTGATTACAATTCAATTTAATGCTTTTTTTTTCCTGAAAACTAACCATAAAAATAATTAGATAAAATGGATTCGACCTTGTCACTTGCTAATGAGAGCACAAAATCAGGATAAATCCCAATACCTATTATTGGTAGAAGAATAGAGATTGAAAGAAATAACTCTCGGGGTCCAGAATCAAAAAAAGAAAAGTTTTTGACATTAATTAACTTGTATCCATAGAACATTTGGCGTGACATAGATAATAAATATATAGGAGTTAATATCATTCCAATTGCCATTACAAAAATAATTAAAATTTTTGAAATTAATAAATATTTTTGGCTGGTAATTATTCCAAAAAAAACGATTAATTCTGCAACAAAACCACTCATGCCCGGTAATGCAAGGGAAGCCATCGATAAGATAGTAAACATTGTAAATATCTTTGGAATGGAGATAGCCATTCCACCCATTTCATCAAGATAAACAAGCCGAATTCTATCATAACTAGTTCCTGCCAAGAAAAAAAGTGCAGCGCCAATAAATCCATGAGAGATTATTTGTAAAATAGCTCCATTAAGTCCAGGGTCCGTTATAGAACCAATACCTATAATTATAAAACCCATATGAGATACAGAAGAATAGGCTATTCTCTTTTTTAAATTACGTTGACCAGGAGATGTTGAAGCTGCATAAATTATTTGGATTGTACCGACTACCATCAACCAAGGAGAAAACATAGAATGAGCGTGAGGTAATAATTCCATATTGATTCGAACCAACCCATATGCTCCCATTTTTAATAAGATTCCAGCGAGAAGCATACAGGTACTGTAATGTGCCTCGCCGTGGGTGTCAGGTAACCAAGTATGTAAAGGTATAATCGGTGATTTGACGGCAAAAGCAATAAGAAATCCAATATAAAATAGTATTTCGAGTGTGACAGGATAGGATTGATTAGCTAATAGTTCTAAATTTAATGTTGGTTCGTTCGAGCCATATAAACTTATACCTAAAACTCCTATTAATAAAAAAATAGAACTTCCTGCAGTGTATAAAATAAATTTTGTAGCTGAATACAGACGTTTCTTTCCACCCCACATGGATAAAAGTAGATAAACGGGAATTAATTCTAATTCCCACATGATGAAAAAAAGTAAAAGATCCCGAGAAGAAAATGATCCTATTTGACCGCTGTACATTGCTAACATCAGGAAATGGAATAATCGGGAATCCCGAGTAACAGGAAAAGCCGCTAAAGTAGCTAAAGTAGTAATAAATCCCGTCAGTAAAATTGTTCCTATAGAAAGTCCATCTATTCCCATTCTCCAGTAAAAATCAAAAAAATTTATCCATTTATAATCTTCGGACAGTTGAATTAATGGATCGTCCATTTTATAATTATAACAAAAAGCGTAGGTCGTTAGCAGAAGTTCTAAGATACAAATGCATATAGTATACCATTTATTTACTTTATTTCCCCTATGCGGGAGAAATAACATTAACGAACCAGCAGATATTGGAAAAACAACAATTATTGTTAACCAAGGAAAATCATTCGTGGTAAAGACAAGATACACCAGGTCCAAAGAACGCGTACTCAAAAAAAAATAAATAAAAAAAATATAATTTAACTTTTTTGAGTACGAGTACTTGTCAATAAAAAAAATAAAATTTATTCCAAATTTATTCAAATGAGGTTTTCGTTAACGTATCAATAAGCTAGACCCATGCTTCGAGTTGTTTCATGCCATAAATAAACTCGAACGCTCAAAAAATCCGTCGGACAGGCAGATTCACATCTCTTACAACCAACACAGTCCTCGGTTCGTGGAGCGGAAGCTATTTGCTTAGCTTTACATCCATCCCAAGGTATCATTTCTAATACGTCTGTAGGGCATGCTCGGACACATTGAGTACATCCTATACAGGTATCATAAATTTTTACTGAATGTGACATAGGATCTATAGTTTTTTTAATGTCATAAATTTTCAATCTAGTAAACTTCTAACTGAATGATATATTAAAATACTAGATGAAGCAATGATTTCCTTTAATAGAATTTTTGTAATGAATTCTGGCTCAATTGATTAAAAAATGGGGCTAAAAAACTTTGATTTCTTATATTTTCACAAATATAATCTAGTAAGTCATAACCTATTATATATATATGCAAATTAAAATCTATAATTTTTTTTTATGCTACTTATTTAATAAGGTCGATTGGTTGATGCGAGTTGATTTTCTGTTACGATAAATTGATGAAACTATAGCTAATCCAATAGCTGCTTCAGCGGCTGCAATTGCTATAACAAAAATGCAGAAAATATCCCCTTTTAGTTGGGAATTATCAAAAAAATCAGAAAATGTTACGAAATTCATATTAACCGCATTGAGTATAAGTTCAAGACACATAAGAGCCCTAACCATATTTCGACTCGTGATCAATCCATAAAGACCAATCAAAAATAAATAGGCACTCAAAACAAGTACATGTTCGAGTATCATTCAGCAACTCCTTATCAATTTTGATTCATTTCAATATGAACAATAATTCACCGGATTCAATCAACTAGAATATAACAAAAAAGTACGAATAAAAACTATATTAGGTAAAATTTAGGTAAAAAAAGATTTCAAATATATATATAAATATATATATTTAAAATATTAAATAGTATTCAATCAAATTTAATTGAATGAACGAAAAAAATATCATAACATACACAAAGTTTTCTTTAGTTTTTACTAATGGAACGTTTTTTATTGACGAGCCACCGAAATTGCACCTATCAAAGCAACTAAAAGAATTATTGAAATGAGTTCAAATGGAAGAAAAAAATCTGTTGATAAATGAATTCCTATTTGTTGACTATTACTTATTAAATCTTGCTCTAGAATCTGGTTTAATCTTGTAGTCCAAATAACCCCGTACCATGACGTATCGAGAATTGTAGAAATTAATGAAAAAAGAATAGTTGTACAAACCAACGAAGTAATCCCATTCCCAACGGTCCACAGATTGAAATTTGTGGAATATTCTGAATCATTCATGAACATAACAGCAAATATGATTAAAACATTTATGGCCCCCACGTAAATAAGGAGTTGTGCAGCAGCTACAAAATGAGAATTTGATAGAATATACAATAAAGATATACAAACAAGAACAAATCCTAAGGAAAAGGCCGAAAATATTGGGTTGGGAAGTAATACCACTCCCAGACCTCCTACTAGAATACCGGATCCCAGAAAAACTAAAAGAAAATCATGTATTGGTCCAGGCAAATCCATTATATTATTAAAATAAGAAAAAAATCGAAACCCTTTCATGACCTTATTAATTTAACCGGGGAATTTGTTTTTAATATGTTTCTAATTTTTAATATGTTTCTAATAGAGTGAAATTAGAATCTAATGGATATGAATTTATGTAGATACAACTATTAGACAGTTTCGCTTTTTTATGCTAAAGTGTTCAACCTATCTGTTTAAATAAAGTAATTACGAATTTATTATATTAAAAGAATGAGCCTTAATACTTAATATTATTATATAAATATAAAACAAGTTTTTAATTAAATTCTTTATATAATTCAAAAATATTGAATTCTTTTTTTAATAAACTTAATGGGTTTATCCTTTTTTTGTTTGAGGTGAATTTAAAATAGTTCGAATAGTGTAATCGTCAATTACTGACATTGGTAAACGACCCAAAGCTATTTGATTATAATTCAATTCGTGACGATCATAAGTTGAAAATTCATATTCTTCAGTCATTGACAAACAATTTGTTGGACAATATTCAACACAATTACCGCAAAATATACAAATTCCAAAATCAATACTGTAATTAAGCAATCGTTTTTTTCTAATATTCGTTTCCAATTTCCAATCAACAACAGGTAGATCTATAGGACATACTCGAACACATACTTCACAAGCAATGCATTTATCAAATTCAAAATGGATTCGTCCGCGGAAACGTTCCGAGGTTATTAATTTTTCATAGGGATATTGAATAGTTACAGGTAAACGATTTGTGTGGGATAAGGTAATCATGAAACCTTGACCAATATACCTCGCAGCTCGTAGGGTTTGTTGACCATAATTCATGAACCCGGTTATCATAGGAAGCATATTGTAATTATATACGAATAATTTTATCTTTGTTTCTTTCTCTTGTTTAAAACAAGTAATGAATATATTGGATTCATTTTCAATTTATAGTGAAAAGAGTTGGAAAGAAGTTGTTAATAATAGATTACCAAGGGAAATAGGTAAAAGAAATTTCCACCCAAGATTTAGTAGTTGATCCATTCTTAGCCTAGGTAAAGTCCATCTTGTTGCGATAGAAATGAACAAGAACAAATATGTTTTAGCTAATGTAATAAAGATACCAATTGTTGTTCCAAAAGTTTGATCCCTTTCAAATAGCTCCAGAATAGATATATACGGAATAGAAATATTCCAACCGCCTAAGTATAGAACTGTCACAAATAATGAGGAAATTAATAGATTTAGATAAGAAGCAACGTAAAATAAACCAAATTTGATACCTGAATATTCAGTTTGATAACCCGCTATTAACTCTTCTTCCGCTTCTGGTAAATCAAACGGTAATCTCTCGCATTCTGCTAGGGAAGAAATTAGAAAAATGATAAAACCTATAGGTTGACGCCACAAATTCCATCCCCAAAAACCATATTTTGATTGTGCCTCAACTATATCAACTGTACTTAAACTGTTAGATAATCCTAGTCGGTAATAACATTACTATTCTCACCGCTATTACAAAACCGTACATGAGGTCTTCGCCTCATACGGCTCCTCGGGGGCCAGAAATAAATCTAAGGACCAGATTAGTATTATTTATATGGATATGATGTGTTCTAAAATAGATTAAATATAAATATATCTGGGGTCCCGAATTATACCAATGGAATTCTGTCTGCTCAAATTCTAAGAATAAAAAAGCGCTTCGGAATTCATCTCATCCTTTACAAATTTTAATTTCTATTTGTTGAGTAATAACTTAATCCTTTAATAAAAAACTCCTTGTAAAAATAAAAAAAGGTATTTCAGCCCATCGTGGTTTTCAATTACGAAAAAGAATTAGACATCCTATTAGTTTATTATTCATGACAGAAATTCTATTTTATTTTCGAAATATATGAAAAAAATCCTTGTTTCGTTCCTATTCTTCTTTCCTTTTTTATTAAAAAGTTGGTGGACTTAAAAAATAAAAGATTATTTCGTTTCTGATAGTCATTACATTTATCGGTGGATAGGAGCATACTCTGAATCGGAATCTTGGGGAGTACTGTCTGATCATTTCTACTAATTTCAAGCCCCAATTAATCTTCTTTTTTTGTTATCTTATGGTATGCATAAATATCCTTTGCAATTTGTTTAATCTCTATTACAAATTCTTTGTGTATTTTGGTGTTTCTAACCATCCACTAACTTTTACCTAATTGCCGCTCACTTTGTAATACATGTATGTTAATCTATATAACTGATAGTGAAAACGCCATACGGTTAATATTTTGAACCCGCTTCAAGCCAGGATGACTAAATCAACCAACCTTGGGGTAAAGTAATTATTACGATTATGTTTATTTCCGTTTAACCTTTGTACATAGGAAATGAGACTCAAATTTTTTTACTGCTAATTTCTGAGCAGTTTTTTTCACTCATATATAACTATCAAATTCCTTTTATTAAGATTAACCCAAAAATAAATATATATATATTCTGTTTTTAACTTATTCGTCTAGAAGAAACGTAATAGTAAAAATGTTTATATTTCAACGAATCGCACGTAGAGATATTGATAAAACACATAGAGTTAATGGTATTTCATAACTAATCGATTGGGCAGCAGCTCGCAGACCACCTAAAAAAGAATATTTATTATTTGATCCATATCCTGACATAAGAAGTCCAATAGGAGCAATACTTGAGATGGCAATCCATAAAAAAATACCGATATTGAGATCCGCTAAAACAAGGTGATTGCTAAAGGGAATTACTGAATAACTTAGTAAAATTGAGATAACTGCTATCGACGGTCCAATACTAAATAAAGGACTATTTCCTCTAGCTGGACGAAGATCTTCTTTGAAAAGTAGTTTTGTCCCGTCGGCTAGGGCTTGAAGAATTCCCAACGGGCCGGCGTATTCAGGTCCAATACGTTGTTGTATCCCTGCAGATATTTCTCTTTCTAACCACACAATTACTAGTACACCTGTTATGATTCCCAATACAAGAGAAAATATAGGGACAAACATCCATATTAGTCCGTAGACCTCTTTTAAAGATTCCAATCTAACAAAAGAATTTATATTTTGTACTTCTGTTGCATAAATTATCATTTTAACGATCAACTTCTCCCATAATTATATCTATGCTACCGAGTATCGTCATAATATCAGCCAATTTCATTCTTTTAACTAGTTCAGGAAGAATTTGCAAATTAATAAAACCCGGTGGTCTTATTTTCCATCTCCAAGGAAAACCACTTTGATCTCCTATGAGAAAAATTCCCAACTCCCCTTTTGGGGCTTCAACTCTTACATAAAGTTCTTGTTTCAATAATTCAAAAGTAGGAGAAGGTTTTTTACTAATGAATCGATATTCAAAATCATTCCATTCTGGATTCCTTTTTTTATCAAAGCCTCTGCTTTCTAAATTCTCATAGGGACCTCCCGGAAGTCCTTCCAGAGCCTGTTGAATAATTTTTATGGATTCTGTCATTTCGCTAAGTCGTACTAAATAACGAGCTAATGAATCCCCTTGTTTTTGCCATTGAATTTCCCATTCAAATTCATCGTAAGACTCATAACGATCAACTTTACGAAGATCCCATGGTATTCCGGATGCGCGTAGCATTGGTCCGGATAAACCCCAATTTATTGCTTCTTCCCCACCAATAATCCCAACTCCTTCAACCCGTTCTAAAAAAATAGGATTTCGTGTAATCAGTTTTTGATATTCAACAACCTCGGTTAAAAAATAATCACAAAAATCCAAGCATTTATCTATCCAACCATAAGGTAAATCAGCCGCAATTCCTCCAATACGAAAAAAATTATGCATCATTCTCATACCGGTGGCAGATTCGAATAGATCATATATAAATTCTCGTTCTCTGAAAATATAGAAAAAAGGAGTCTGTGCACCAATATCTGCCATAAAAGGGCCGAGCCATAACAGATGAGAAGCTATACGACTCAATTCCAGCATAATTACTCTGATATAGCTGGCCCTTTTAGGAACTTGAATATTTCCCAATTGTTCTGGTCCATTTACTGTTATTGCTTCTGTAAACATAGTAGCTAAATAATCCCATCGCGTTACATAAGGTAAATATTGTATAATTGCTCGGTTTTCTGCAATTTTTTCCATTCCCCTGTGTAAATAGCCCAATATGGGTTCACAGTCAACAACATCCTCGCCATCGAGAGTAACAATTAAGCGAAGAACACCATGCATGGATGGGTGGTGAGGTCCCATATTGACTATCATAAGATCTTTTCCTGTAACAGGTCTCTTCATAAGTTTTTCCTTGATTCGTTCTAGCATGAATTATATTGCTGAAAAATAAGTTTATCAAAAAATTAAATATCTAAAAAATTAATTAATTCACAATTTTGTAATTTAACGAGTTTTTAATTCCCGAATATTCAACTGATTAATTAATTCTTTATAACGTACTCTATTTTTTTTTGACAAATAAGCCAGCAGTCGTTGACGTTTTCCCAGAATTTTTCGTAGACCCCTCTGAGATAAATAATCTTTTCTGTGCAATTCCAAATGTGAAGTAAGTCTTCGTATCTTATTAGTGAAACTGAATACTTGAAATTCAACCGATCCCCTGCTTTCTTCTTTTTTTTCTTGAAATGAAATGAATGCATTTTTTATCATAAAAATAAATCCTTCCCTTTTTTATATGAATTGAAAGATATGAGTTTTACTGATCAGTAATAATAGTGGTATTTTTTTTTGTACAAGGATCTGAATTTAATCAGCAACTTCTTATTCTTAATTATATTTACTTATTCTTAATTATATTTAAAAGTATAAATTTAGATCTAAAAAGGAGGATTCTTTTAATTTATTTATGTATCTGCTCTGATTGGTATCTACGTCATTGATTAAATTAATCTTATGTATAAAGATTTAATTTAAAACAATCCCTCATATTTGTGCATACAGTTGTTTTCATATACCGTAACTTAATATATTATATATAGTAAAAAGGATCTATCATTAATGAATTTTAAATCGTGTATACATATGTATTCTTATCATACTGAAACGATTTCCGTTAGTAGTATTAAACCAATATCGATTCATACAAGCTAAATCTTCTAATCTAAAGTTGGGCCAAAGAAAGGATTTTAATTTAATTAGGTTTTTTTTATCCTTATCAAGATCTTTCTTTTTATGCAAAACTGTGGTCCAGTTTTGAATATTCTTATCAAATCTTGAATTTATATCCCTCGTTTTTTTTTTTTTTAAGTTGAAACAAATTAGAATTCGAAATTCTCTACGTCGTTTAGGGGATAGAATGTTTTCCGGAACAAAGAAATCATAATTATTTTTTTTTTTATTTACAGTTTTGTTTTGATATTTTGTAATGGATTTTTCAATTTTTTTTTTGTATCTTTTACTTTTTTTTTGTTTATTTTTATGAACCAATGAAATACCTATGGTTCTATATATCATAAGTTGTCCATCGTTTTTTACAGACAAACGTACAGGTTCAATAATAAAAATTCCTTTTTTCATTAATTTTGCAAAAGTGAAATTCTTCTCAATCATTAGAATGTCTAGACTCATCTCCCCTCTTTCAATAGAAGATATCGCTATATCGTTTGGATTTTTTAGTCTAACCAAGAGACAGTATACTTTTACATTATTGAGAATTTTTTGATTAAAAAAACAATTCCATCGCAATTGAAAACGCGAATACCTTGTGAGAAATAAATCGAGTTCCGCTTCTGTATTGCTTTTGTATTGTTTTTTATTTTTACGTTTTTTTATCTTCGATTCCGCATAATTTTCTTCAATATTTTTTTCTTGGTTTGATAGAGCTGGTTCAGGATTTCTTTTTTTTTCTTTATCTGATTCAAGCTCTCCTTGACCCGCCGATTCTTTTGCTTTATTTAGATTATAAAATCGAAGGGATTTTTTTTCATTTGATCGTATAAAACCTTTTTTCTTTCCTGTTATCTTTTTATTAACATTTTTGTTTTCATTAAAATTAAAAAGAAGTAATTTAATTGGTATCACCCAAGGTTTATTTTTATATGTACCAGAAAAAAATAAAAATTCTGGAAAGAAAAAAAATTCAAAATTTGTTATACGACGATTTTTTATTTCTTCATTCATTCCCATCCAATCAAAAAAGTTTCTTTTTTTATTGGCAAGACCCGTCTTAGTTATTTTATCAACTCTTTGATAATTCTGAACTTTAGTCTTAATATATTTTTTTTTACTCTTGGTATCAATCCAGGGTTCAATATTTAATTTTTTTCTAAACCAAAAGTTTAGAATTCTCCAATCCAAATATTTTCTATGCCGGATTTCCCCCATACCCCGAATATTATATTTTTCTAGAAAAAAAGAGATTAAACAATTATCTAGAGTAATACCTCTAGACATGTCAAAAAAATTTTTTTCTGTAGAATGAATCGATTTGTAGCAAAAAAGATTATATATAGAATCTTTTTTTAAATTATGTTTTGGATTTAATAACGAGTCGGCTTCAAAAAAATTTTGTTTTTTGTAATTATCAACTTTGTTTTTTTCATATGAATACTCTTTGGTTAAACTTGGCTTTAGAACTAGAGAGTCTTCGTTTATTTTCTTTTTCCATTTTTGGGTTACTAATCTAGCCCACGCAACCTGCGGTAAATTGTATTGATAATGACTTCGTAACCAGTTTTTCCATAGACTTACTTCGGGATTTAAAAGTGTTTTATCTTTTAATTCATAATGAAAGATTCCTTGTTCTTGAAAAAAATCCTTTATTTGATTCTTAACAAAAAAGGATGTTATGCATATGTTATATTCAAGAACAGCCTTTAATTTCGAAAAGTTACTAACTTGGATTTTTGATAATTTGTAAAATACATATGCTTGTGATAAAGAGCATAGGTCATAACTAAAAAAATTTTTTTTTGATATTAAATTTTTTATAGTCGAAATAAAATAAATGGTATTTTTTTTTTTTAATTTTTCTCCTGTTTCTTCATTCTTGTAAATATATTTATCAATAATTGTTTTTGTTGATTCAAAAAATAGTTGTGTAGTAATTCTTGGAATATTAATGATACCTAGAAAAATAGCTATAGACATTTGTTCGCTGCAAAATTTTATAAAAAAAACAGATTTACGAATTAATCGGGTATTTTGTCTTTTGAATGTCTGCCAAAATTTTTTTGATGACTTAATTATTTTATAACCATAACGCGATTTGTTACAACTATTAGTTAGGTTTTGTTTTTCTTTTGAAATTTCTTCTATTTGATTTCTGATTGTCTTTATTCTATCAATCAAATTTTTTTTTTTTTTTTCGCTGAGTGAATAATTTATCCACTCCGTGGATTTTTTTTGAACAGATAGTTCATGAATCATCTGATTACTCATTATTGAATCTTTTTTAGTGTCATTTAATTCATATATTTCTCTCAGGCCAAATAATGGAATTAGATTTCGTTTTGAAAGGTCTTTCATTTTTCCTTTTATAAAAAGAAAGTTTTTTTTAATCCAGTGTTTAATTTCTTTTGCGACTTTTAGGAAAATTGTTGCTCCTTCTTTGAAAATCCTTAAAACCAGAAAAGACTTAGTTTTTAGTTTTTTTATTCTTTTTTTTAATTCTTTAGAAATAGGTTCAAAAAAAGAGGGCTTTTTTTGGGCAGAACCAAACGGTACTTCGGTTTCCGTCCCCCAAACTGTTAAAAAACAAAAATCGTTTTTTTCTACTTTGTCTTTCGTTTTTTTTAGTCGAGCCTTCTGAGATGATTGAAATTTCGATTTATGCCAGGGTTTAAGATAAAAAGGAAATAGGATTTTTATCTGAATACCATCCGTTAACCAGTTTCTTGGAAATTCTGTTTCGGACAGTTGAACCCCATTATAAGTGCATTTAACATGCATTTCACGTTTCCAATCCTTTAAATCCTCGGACCACTCGGGAAATTGAAATAATAACATACGGACGCTATTTTTAATTATTATCAATAAAGGTAATATAATATATTTTCTAAGAATAGATTGAGTTACTAAGAGAGAACCTCTTATTATTTGAGCAAATAGGAAGCTATCCCAAGTTTCTGCAATTTCTATCCGTTTTTTTTCTTCTATTTTTGATTGTTCTTCTTCTTTTTTTTCAATTGTTTTTTTTTTTTTTTTCCACATGAAATTTCTAATAATTTTTTTTTTTAGCCCCCATATATCAAACGAAAAAAAAAAAAGTTTATCTATTCTATCAAAAAAAAGGGGGGAATGCACTTTTGCTTGAAAAAATTCCCAAATAACCGTTTTACGCCTTTGGGAACGCATGGATCCTTTAATTATCTCTCGACGAAAATCAGATTGTTGTGAATAACGGATCAAAGCCATTTCATTTTT